AGTGATTTGTATTCCTCGAAAACCTCCACCAACATCACCATTCAATATTTCTTGACCTACGATTGGCCAAACTACTTGAGCACTAGGTCGAATGTGAGTAGGATCGCTTAGCCATGCTTCATAGTTCGAAAAACGAGCACCGTGGAAGTACATGCCACTCAACCAAAGAAAGATTATGGAAAGTTGACCGAAATGAGCACTAAATACTTTTCGAGAAATTTCCTCGAAATCATTGGTATGACTATCGAAATCGTGAGCATCAGCATGTAAGTTCCAGATCCAAGTAGTAGTATCAGGGCCCTTAGCTATTGTTCTTGAGAAATGTCCCGGTTTGGCCCATTGTTCGAAAGACGTTTTTACAGGATCCCTATCCACCACAATTTTCACTTCTTGTTCCGGTGAACGAATAATCATTGAGTCCTCCTCTTTCCGGACAACACATACAAAGAGACCCGCCAATAGCCAAGTTTTTAGTGAACCTCTAAGAGATAGATAGTTATGATCAATTCTCTTCTATCTCCCATCTAGATTTTTTGAGTTATTCACTAGAGCAATTATCAGATTGAAGTCCATTTGGGGCAAGTGTTCGGATCTATTATGACATAGTGGATAGGTGCTTAACGGACTCCCTTTTTGTCTTGGAACCCCTTCACAGTCTGAAGAGAAACCCATTTTCGTTTGCAACTTAGCCTATTTAGCCTATTCAGAAATGTATAAATAACTATATGAATCTGCTTTCATACACATACAATAGAATATTAATCTATTACAAATGACAAGACCCTTCATGAATCATGAATAAGATACATTCTGATATCTATATTTCTTTTTATTTGTATTTGCCCATTCATTCCATGAAAAAGAAACTATCCCTTATTAGTTTTCTTAGCAATATTTGTTTTATCTTGTTTCCCTATCATTTCTTTTTATGGAGTACCCAATAAAAGGATGTTTCGAAGGGGATATAATGAAATTACGCAATTAGATCTTCTCAGGAGAAAGATCTATTTTCTGAAATTGATGTATCCAACAACCAAATGAAAAATCGAGTGATCTCATTCGAAACGTCTTGTCATTCTCAACCAATTCTGTGCCCTAATATAATTACCTGGACTAAGTGCTATAGCTTGTTTCCAATACTGAGCAGCTTGATCGAACCAAGCCTCTGCCATTTCTGAATCACCCAGTCCAATGGCCTCTTCTCCTCGGTCGAAATAGGTAAGTCAATTCCTTTCCTGAGAACCGTACTTGAGAGTTTCCTATCTCATACGGCTCAGCAATCCATTCTTTTGGCATCCCATCTTCATTTACTCTATCTAACTGAACTTCATTTTATTTTTCAGAAATCCATTGTATTTTTTTCTTGGGTTAACCAGAAGAAGTGAATTACATAAGTTTCAAACTCGAATTTTCTTTCATAAATCCGTTTTCTCTTTTCTCCTACCTTTCGAAGAATAAAAAATAGGTACCCACCTATATCAATCATGACTTTTAGAATTTTTGGAAAGGTAACTATCTCGGTTTCATTTCATATATGAAATGGATATAGAATTTTGGAAAAAGACTTTCTTCCATAAGAAAAAAAGACTTTCTTCCATAAGAAAAAAAAGGCTTACCATCTTTGGGATTTGATGCTACACCGCTGCTCAATATCTTAGTGGATCAACTCTATTACATAAGTAGATTCCTAATCTTTATCTCGTATCATGAGATAAGTAAGCAGTTCTGATTTTATCCATCCATCCAAAGTGAATTGATCCTTACGGTGCTTCCTATATCAATTTGAGCCTTTATCCATAGAATAGAAGTATATAGGCCATACCCTTTTCTTCGTATTCTTGTTTCTTGCGAAGTCCTTTTCTTTTCTTACAGCTTATAAAAATCGTTGCTTTGGACGATGTATATGTAGAAGGCCTCTTTCTTTTTTTTCTAGTATTGACTATTATTTTTCTCTTTTTTCTATAATGGAGATAGTCGCACGTAATAACAGATCACGGCCATATTATTCAAAGCTTGTGGTAAGAAGGGATTTCGGTCTAGTGCTAGAGCATAATATTTGAGAGCCTTTGTATGTTCCCCATTGTTTGTGTGTATAAGTCCTATGTTATAGAGTATATAACTTCGATCATAGGGATCTATTTCTAGTCGCATAGCTTCATAATAATTCTTTAAAGCTTCCGCATAATTTCCTTCGGATTGAGCCGACATCCGTTACGGTCGTTCATTCTCTTCAAAGAATCCCCGTTCCAGAACCGTACATGAGATTTTCACCTCATACGGCTCCTCCCTTCTGTGCATAGTATTCGAAGCTGAATAATCTATGGAAATCATCTAGGAAATCCGAATTTTCATACTCTCATTATGAACTGACAGAGGCTAGTATTTTTACAAGAAATTTCTAGCCAACCTTCCTACAAGAGCTTGTGTTTGTTCTGAAATAACAATCATATTTGTATTCGATAAAAAGGGTAACTCCAACAATTTCTTTGTCTTCAACGCCTCTGATTTCCAAGAATTCGTCACTTCAACAATCTTCGATGGCTATACGGGTATCCAAACAAAGTACAAACGAGATGGATGCTTGTTGTCCCAACCATTCTTCTTAGTCCCGATACCGATGTATGAGGAAAGGGGTTATAACAAAAACAAAGTTTTCATATTGTTGATTCCTGGGTGTAGTGCTTCTTCCCCTATGCGGCCCATTGGTACTAGTGAAGTGGGATTCACCCACAATTAAGGAACCTATAGGTCTTCACCTTTTTGCTAAATACTCAAATTGACAATTGAAGCATCTGAGGCTGCATTTATCGAGGATACACGACAGAAGGAATTGTTCTATCTCCGAACTGAACTTCACCTTCAGCGGGCGTGGCTTTTTTTTTCCAGAATCTTTCTTTTCTTTTTCTATCTTTAATCATGCCTCCTTTTTTTGTTTTGAGACTAAGGACTAAAAACAAAATCAAATCGCACCATCTCTGTAATAGGTAAATGCCTCTTTTTCTTCTGAAGTTGTCGGAATGATTCGTAATAAGATATTGGCTACAATTGAAAAGACCTTATCAATAAAGTTTCCATTTATACGAGATCTAGGCATAATTAGCAATACATTCTATTCGTTTTTCTCATTTCTCCCCGGGAAAAAGGATTTCACAAACAAAGAAATTATACAGTACAAAAGAACATAAAAACGGATGAATTCTAACAAAAAATATGTTTTTTTTCGCCGACTCTTTTTCATTTTCAGATTGGAGTTGTTTCTATTTTCATTCGAATGAATAGAGCGGTTGCATCCGCACGTGAAGAGAAGAAAAGAATATGAATGACTCGCTATTCATTCGGTTTATGGTCCATAATTCGATTATGCCGGAAAGATGACCGAGTGGTTGAAGGTGTAGCATTGGAACTGCTATGTAAGCTTTTGTTTACCGAGGGTTCAAATCCCTCTCTTTCCGTTTATGTTATGTATCCTCATGCATTCGATTTGTTAACGTGACCAACTACAATGTGTCAAATACAAATTCATACAATTATCCTGATTTCAGGGGCAAAGCCTTAACTTGATAGGGATTGGATTCTCTATTCCTAATTAGTGCGGCACGTAAAATACGTAAAATACAAGTATTGTAAAGACTGAAAATGCAACCCTTACCCCCGATTCATTTGTAATACGTGAAAAACTGTGAGTCAAGGACCTAAATCAATCTATTGACTTGCACGAAAATGGGGGGGCCAAATTGTTCGAACGAATCCCCCCCTTTTTTTGTTTTTTTGTTAGGCTCAAGTCTGACGGGAATAATATTCTACGACTAACAATTCCTTAATTTTCAAACCGACCCATTTTCTATCTATGATTTGATTTACGAATCCTTTATATTTCGATTGGTATGAGTCAAGAGTCAAATGATCTGGCAATTTCTTTTTCTTCTGGGAAAATGAAGCAATAGAATTTTGAACCAGAGTTTTTGACCCTTGTTTATCTTTCGTAGTAATAATATCTCGGGGTTTGCAACGATAACTTGGTATATCTACTATACGACCATTAACTAAAATATGTCTATGGTTAACTAATTGCCTGGCGTTAGGAATTGTCAAAGCCATATCCAATCGAAAAAGAATGTTATCCAAACGCATTTCAAGTAGTTGTAGTAAAACCTGTCCTGTTGATCCTTTTGCCTTTCGAGCCATATGCACATATCTAAGTAATTGTCGCTCCGTCAGACCATAATGAAAACGCAATTTCTGTTTTTCTTCTAGACGAAGGCTATATTCTGGTCTTTTTCTAAAGCGGAACAGTTGGGTTTTTGGATGACTCCCGGATATAGGTTTTTTACTAGTGAGTCCCGGTAAAGCCCCCAGACGGCGTATTTTTTTGAAACGAGGTCCTCGATAACGAGACATAAAGACTCCTTTATTTTATAAGCATTTCAATGGAAATAGTAAATTCCCATATTTCCATAATAAATAGAAATCGAAAATAGAACTGAACTAAATTCCATAAAACAAGAAAAATCAAGCAAAATGGATAGAAGTATTACGAAACAAAGTAGAATGAAAAAAATAATCCATATTAATATTAAATATTAAGATTATATATATAATATCTAGGATAAGGAATGAAAGCTATGTTTCCTCGTTTGTTCCGCAGAGATCTAATTTCTCGAATACCTTTTTTATAATTGGAAGCTATTGCATAATGGACAAGCGGCTTGACATTTGAAGAAAGGCGGAAAGCCTTTTACATTTTACATATTTCGTTTCGAGGAATTTTTCCATTCTACAAAAAAGAAAAAAAGCCCGCTATCGGAGTCGAACCAATGACCATCGCATTACAAATGCGATGCTCTAACCTCTGAGCTAAGCGGGCTCACATAAAAGAAACCAAATTTGTGTCTAAGAACTCAATAATAGGTATTCTAGTTCACTTTCACTGTTTTTTATATTTTTTTTAGCCATTTTATTTTAATAGATTCTTTAATAGATTCAATATAGTTATCAATCTATACTCTATTCTATTTTCCATTCATTATTGATTTTAACATGGATTGATGATGATTCCTCATTTTCCGTTTTGTATCTTACTACATAGCATTCTATTCCTCATTATTTTCTTTCTAATTATTTATTCCATTTTCAATTCTAGATATAGTATAGGTTCATATAAATGAATAAATGAAATAAATGAAATGGAAAATTGATTCCTATTAGTATTAGTTAGTAGTTAGAAATTTTTCCTTTGATATCCTCTTTTTTTTATTTCTACTAAGATCTAAGAATAGAGGGTATAAAATACGAAGAAAGGCGTAATGGATTTGGATCATAATGCGACATTCCACATATTTTCTGCCAGAAAATGAATACGTATTCACCTCTCCTTTATCCAAAATTAAACCGGAAAAAATACAAAAAGGAAAATATCTAGAAATTAAATATGAGCTATCTTTATTTCGATGGGATTGTGGCTACATCAATGATAGAATTCTTTGGGATTGAAACTAAAAATAAAAAATAAATATGGATCATTCCATTATGAAATGAGAACATGTGAATAAAAATGGTGGTAGATACTTTTTCAATATCAGAATAGGTATTTCATTTCATAAATTCCACAGTTTCAAGATCAATACAAGAAAGAAGTGCGTGGGATCGCAACCGAACGAACCAAATTCGGGCGGGCGAAAGAGAAGAAAGAGAAGAAGGGGGATATGGCGAAATTGGTAGACGCTACGGACTTGATTAGATTGAGCCTTGGTATGGAAACCTACTAAGTGAGAACTTCCAAATTCAGAGAAACCCTGGAATGAAAAACGGGCAATCCTGAGCCAAATCCTTTTTTTTTACAAAAAAGTAGTTACTTATATTCTTTCTTATTCTTAGATTCTTATATATTATATTTGATTCTATATATCAATAAATAGATATCTATTTGGAATCCATTTAGAATCTATTTGGAATCTATTTAGAATAGACTTGAGAATATTCATATTTCTATTTACGTTTTTATTTATGTATATTATTGACATATAGAATAGGAATCAAAAAAAAGGATAGGTGCAGAGACTCAATGGAAGCTGTTCTAACGAATGGAGTTGGTTGCGTTCTGTTAGTATTAGTAATAGTAACAGGAAGCAGGGATCCCTTTAATATAATATCAAAATTACGCAAAGCAAAGGAAGGGTGACCTTATATCTTATATACATAATATAATAGATACACATACATACTAACATAGGAAAGGATGAATCAGACGAGAATAAAGAGAGAGTCCCATTCTACATGTCAATACTGACAACAATGCAATTTCTAGTAAGAGGAAAATCCGTCGACTTGAGAAATCGTGAGGGTTCAAGTCCCTCTATCCCCAATAAAAATTAAAAATACTTTTTTACTTCCTAACTATTTCTTTCTATTTTTCGTCGGGGGTTCCCAATTCCTTACATTTTTCACTCACTCTACTTTTGTACAAACGACAGATCCGAACAGAAAGACTTATCAAGCTTTTGGTGCCTATTTGGTGCCTACAATAAACATATAGTATAATATAAATAAACATACACGGCCAAGGAATCTCCATTAGGATTATGGAACCATTCACACATGAATTGCCCTTATACTTAATTACTTAATTAAATACTTAATTACTTAATTAAATTCAAGAAAGTCTTCGCTTTTTTAGCGATACAAAAATTCCAGGGACTAAGTAAGCTTTTTTTAGTTTGAGTCCCTTTCATTGATATAGATAAAGACCCTCCAGTAAGAGAATGTTTGAAAAAGGGTCGAGTCAGGATAGCTCAGTTGGTAGAGCAGAGGACTGAAAATCCTCGTGTCGCCAGTTCAAATCTGGTTCTTGGCATACCATTTTTGTTTTGGATAAATATTGTATTTATATTATACAAAATACAAAAAAAGTCTCTAAAACTAAAAAAAGGCTTAGCTTGACATATTTTTCATAGTCTAGAATATTGCAGATACTCATTCTACACTACATATTTACTAAGATAATACTAAGATAAGATATATCAATCAATCATTTCATTTGATATTTAATTATTTGATTTGGATTCTCTGAATATTCGGAAATTTGGAAGCTAATACCATTCCAATACCCCTTTTTTGCCTTGCATAAACTGAACTAACAATTAGCAAAAAAAAGGAAAGCTTCCATAAATCCATAAAATAAATAAGGATACGCCCGATAGACCAAAACTAATTGCCCTTGAGTAAATAAAGACCGTTTCCAAATGAAAAACAAGGAAAACTAGAGCAAACATGTAATAGTCAAATTGGAATTCATCTCTCATCGGCTCTCTATCTGATTCATAACTAGAGAACATCCATGTTCTCTCGCAAATTTTGAGGCTAAAACCCCGGTGACAAATACCCGGATAGAAATAAGATTTGCTATTATTAGTATTAGCAATGCCCAGAAAATATCATATTTGTGAAGCAGAAACACAGACGTATTCCTATTTCCTATTAATTGAATGCGCGCTATATTCTATATTAACGAATCCATTTGAATTGGAATTTTCGATTTATTCAGAACTTCTTAGATGAAATAGGAATCTATTTATGAAACCGCACAGTGGATTTTCTGTAGAACATGTCTCGCTTCAAATGGAATTCAACAGACTTCCACTTACATTTCTATTCTTTTGATTTGACTAGAATAGTGTAGACATATTCCTCTTTTACACAAACAAAACTATCTCACTTTTTTCTTCTTTTTCTATTCTTCTTTGATTAAATCAAAGAAGAAAATTGTAAAAGAAGAAAATCACTACAAATTCAATTTGATACAATTTCGATACAATTATATATATGAATCAATAGAGTAGAAAAGAGTAGAAATGAAATCCTATCTAAAGTAGTTCGTCAAGTAGTTGGTTCTACTCCTAGATGGGTTCTACTCCTAGAAAAGGGAGAAAGTACAAATATAGATGCATTTCGAAAAGGAAGGCCAATTGATGATCTCTGAAATGATCAATTAGGGGAATGACTCAGCAGGGTATTTCCAAAGATACAAAAAAACAAGACCGAGAGTAGGTACTAGGTCTATGTAACTGACCATGAAATTCCGTTGTCATTTTCAGATTTTCAGTTAGGCTTGATTTTCTGATGATTTTCACTTCCAAAATGGACTGGTAACCAAGTCAAAGTGTATCACCCATTTGATTCGCAGCGGGAAAAAAGGGATATGTAATTCATTCTGTCCAGGAGGATGAATGAAGAAGGACTTTCTTTGTCCTAAATTAGATGATTTTAGAAATAGGAATTGGACCCATTGCCATTGAAAGAGGAAATGAATTTTTGTTTGGTTTTCCTATACCCGTATCTATGGATCTATACAAGACAAGGGTGTGGTAATATGTCCATTTCTACATTTCTATGGACAAACGAAATGAACAAATACTGATTCGTCACAAACAAAACAATAATTACGAAATGAAAAAGGGTACAAATAAGATGAATAGAATCTATAGGGCTATACGGACTTGAACCGTAGACCTTCTCGGTAAAACAGATCAAACTCCTGAGTATTGAAATGATTCGAACTGTTTCAAAGACCCAACATGCATTTTCTTGCATTGGGCTCTTTCATCAACTGATGAAAAGATCAGTGAATCCGCCATATTTTTTTCTATCAAGGAAAAGTAATCTCTATCAAGGAAAAGTAAGAAGATAGTGAGATGGCTCCATGTGCTCTGATTCATTATTTGGATTTAGATCCAAGAGCAATACCGAAGTCTTTCAAAAAAGGGTTACCTTGACGTAGGTCTGCCTTCGGCTTAGATTCACCTACTTGAATAAATAGGTAAAACATAGTCTCTATCGCTCCACCACAATTGAACTATGAGACTTTATACACCTGAAAGCTCATAGGATGAAAAGAGGTTCTTTTGAGACCTTATACTCATTATGCCTAGCATTGAATAGAATAAACTGGTATTCACCTTATCAATTCTCGAATCCATGATGGGTTCTCTTTAGCACCAGAATTGGTATCGAACTCAGATTGAACCACAAATCCATCTTTGTCAGGCTATTGTTCTCTTGTTCTTTCGAATCCATGAAGTAAGACATTGATTTCTCAATAACAATAAGATATATGGATTGCATAATGGAATGGACTTCCTTGAAAAGCATCGGCGCACGTGTAAACGAGTTGCTCTACCTAACTGAGCTATAGCCCTTCCTTCTCAGAGTCATCTTAACATATGGATCATTTCTTGTCAAGATGAAGTAAGATAACAGCCTAATCCCTTTCTTCTTAAGCTTAAGGATTGGTATTGCCTAGAAGTCCTATTCTATCTATAATTTACAAAGCAATGGGTCTTTTTTTCTTTGTAGTGATAAATGACCTACTTAACTCAGTGGTTAGAGTATTGCTTTCATACGGCGGGAGTCATTGGTTCAAATCCAATAGTAGGTATGACTTATTAGATACCGGAGTAAACTTCAATATCGGAGTCTACGGCGGTATCTAATAAGTTCGTTTACGGATTTTCTTTTCGAGATTAGAATGTGGGTTGATTGTCCTTCTTTAACTAGCAACTAGCAGAATCCGACCAAATAGAATGTATGAATCAAAAGAATCTATTTTGATTGTTCTGCTAGATTTCCTACCTATTGCTATATTTTCTACCTATACCTAGTAGGAAATAGTATTGTTACTAGCTTCTACTCGCGTAATAGCTCGTCTGCGAGCTAGATTTGCCTCAATTCTTTGTCTCTTACCTTCCGCTCTACTCAAATTGGCTTCAGCTATTTCAAGAGTCTGCTGAGCTTCTTGTGGATCAATGTCAGTACTCAGCTCCGCATCATTTCCTAAAATGGTGATCTCATTATTACCTATTCTAGCGAAACCCCCCATAAGAGCCACTGTTAACCATCGGTCATTGAGGCGTATTCTCAAAAGACCTATATCTACAGCTGTAGCAATGGGGGCATGATTTGGTAATATACCAAACTGGCCACTATTCGTGGATAAAATGATTTCTTTCACTTCGGAATTCCAAACAATTCGATTAGGGGTCAGTATATAAAGATTTAAGGTCATTTCTTCAATTTGCTCTCCACTTCTAAGTTCATAGCTTTCGCGGTAGCTTCATCGATGTTACCCACCAAATAAAAGGCCTGCTCGGGAAGACTGTCTAATTCTCCAGAAAGGATCCGTTCAAATCCCCTAATTGTTTCCGCGAGATTCACATATTTTCCCCGGGAACCCGTAAATACTTCTGCTACAGAGAAGGGTTGTGATAAGAAACGTTCCATTTTTCGTGCTCTTGCCACGGTTAAACGATCCTCTTCGGATAATTCGTCCAATCCAAGAATAGCTATAATGTCCTGAAGCTCTTTGTAACGCTGTAAAGTTTGTTTCACTCTTTGCGCAGTTTCATAATGGTACTTACCAACGATTTCAATTTGGAGCATAGTGGACGTTGAATCTAAAGGGTCCACCGCTGGATAAATCCCTTTGGCAGCTAATCCTCTTGCTAATACGGTAGTAGCATCTAAATGTGCAAATGTCGTGGCAGGGGCGGGGTCGGTTAAATCATCTGCAGGTACATAAACAGCTTGAATGGAGGTTATAGATCCGGATTTAGTAGATGTAATTCTTTCTTGCAAAGACCCCATTTCCGTACTAAGGGTAGGTTGATAACCTACTGCGGAAGGCATTCTACCTAATAAGGCGGATACCTCAGATCCCGCTTGAACGAATCGAAATATATTGTCAATGAATAGAAGTACGTCTTGGCCATTCACATCCCGAAAATATTCCGCCATGGTTACAGCAGTCAAACCAACTCTCATACGAGCTCCTGGCGGCTCATTCATCTGACCGTAGACGAGAGCCACTTTGGATTCTGCAATATTGGATTCCTCAATCACTCTGGATTCTTTCATTTCCATGTAAAGATCATTTCCTTCACGAGTACGTTCGCCTACACCACCAAATACAGATACGCCTCCGTGAGATTTCGCAATGTTATTGATCAATTCCATGATCAGTACTGTTTTACCCACCCCAGCTCCTCCAAACAGTCCGATTTTTCCTCCACGACGATAAGGAGCTAAAAGATCCACCACTTTAATCCCTGTTTCAAAGATTGATAATGTTGTATCTAACTTTGTAAAATCGGGGGCGGGTCTATGAATAGGAAATGCTTTACGGGTATGCACAGGACCTAAATTATCAACGGGTTCTCCAAGAACGTTGAAAATTCGTCCGAGAGTAGCCTCACCAACTGGAACAGTTAGAGGAGCTCCCGTGTCAATCACTTTCATTCCTCTCGTCAGACCATCTGTAGCATTCATAGCTACGGCTCGAACTTGAGAATTTCCTAATAATTGCTGTACCTCACAAGTCACATTCATTTGCTGACCGAGAGTATCCCGACCCTTGACTACCAAAGCATTATAAATCTTGGGCATTTTCCCCGGAGGAAAAGTCACATCCAGTACTGGGCCAATAATTTGAACGACCCGTCCTAGGTTTTTTTGTTCCAATGTGGGATCTACAGGACCAAAAGCAGTAGGATTTTTCATCATTATGAGAAAGTGAAATATGTCAAAATTTCTTAGCTTAGCAATATTTCCAAATCGAAAATGCCCAATACAATAATAGGTTGATCAATTAATTCAATAAGGAAGGAATGAAATCGGTGAAAAAGTTGGCGCTCAATTTCGTTAGTATTGTCTAAGCAAACCCAATTTCGTTGTTTATTCATTCCATGAGTCCATTTTCAATCAAGTTCAACCAATCTTTTTTCAAAATATGAATTTCATCAAAGTCTAAAGTCTCAAGAAAATGATGAATAAGAAGAATGAATTAGGAAATAGGTTTCATTTATCTATCATTATACTATTTCATTTATCTATCATTATACTATATTATATTGATCGATCATTATCTAGTCATTATCTAGAATCCCATCTATCATCTATACTATATTAGGATAAGATTGATTAGGATAAGATTGATTAGGATAAGATTGGTTGATGTAGATTTATGGAATAAACTCCATTTAGGATTCATTCATGATTTGGGTCTCATTGCCCTTTGTTATTTAGTTTTGTTTTTTTGTATATTATATGGATTGGGGTCCATCCTTGTTTTATACCCTTTCAGGGATAAATTATGCTTATTTTCACACCTAAGATTTACATCTACAACATAGATTACTGTCAAGGGGATTCGAGATGGAAGTGGAAATAAAAAGAGGTTTTATTCAATTAAAAACCTGAAAAATAAGTATTTGCTTGCGCCATACATATCAAAGAGTATAGAATAATGATGTATTTGGTGAATTCAATACATGGTCTTATTCATTCCATTAGTGGATAATATTAGTTGGGTTGAAAATGCTTTGAAATGAAAGATGCGTTTTTTTTTCAAAGGGTTTGTTCATGCCTATTTTATGTCGAGTAGACCTTGTTTATGTCGAGTAGACCTTGGCGTTGTGAGAATTCTGAATTCATGGGTTGTAAGGAGGAACTTATGTCACCACAAACAGAGACTAAAGCAGGTCTTGGGTTCAAAGCTGGCGTGAAAGATTACAAATTGACTTATTATACGCCTGAATATGAAACCAAAGATACTGATATCTTGGCAGCATTCCGAGTCACTCCGCAACCTGGAGTTCCACCTGAAGAAGCGGGGGCCGCAGTAGCTGCCGAATCCTCTACTGGTACATGGACAACTGTGTGGACTGATGGGCTTACTAGCCTTGATCGTTACAAAGGACGATGCTACCACATCGAACCCGTTGCCGGAGAGGAAGATCAATATATTGCTTATGTAGCTTATCCTTTAGACCTTTTTGAAGAAGGTTCTGTTACCAACATGTTTACTTCCATTGTAGGTAATGTATTTGGGTTCAAAGCTCTACGAGCTCTACGCTTAGAGGATCTACGAATTCCTGCTGCTTATTCCAAAACTTTTCAAGGTCCACCTCATGGAATCCAAGTTGAGAGAGATAGATTGAACAAATATGGTCGTCCTCTATTGGGATGTACTATTAAACCCAAACTGGGATTATCCGCGAAAAACTACGGTAGAGCAGTTTATGAATGTCTACGTGGTGGACTTGATTTTACCAAGGATGATGAAAACGTGAATTCACAGCCATTTATGCGGTGGAGAGATCGTTTCCTATTTTGTGCCGAAGCCATTTATAAAGCACAAAGTGAAACAGGTGAAATCAAAGGACATTACTTGAATGCTACTGCAGCTACGTGTGAAGAAATGATCAAAAGGGCGGTATTTGCAAGAGAATTGGGAGTTCCTATCGTAATGCATGACTATTTAACAGGGGGCTTCACTGCAAATACTAGCTTAGCTCATTATTGCCGAGACAACGGCTTACTTCTACACATTCACCGCGCAATGCATGCAGTTATTGACAGACAGAAGAACCATGGTATACATTTTCGTGTATTAGCTAAAGCATTACGTATGTCTGGCGGGGATCACATTCACTCTGGTACAGTAGTAGGTAAACTGGAAGGTGAACGCGAGATGACTTTAGGTTTTGTTGATTTACTACGCGACGATTTTATTGAAAAAGACCGAAGTCGTGGTATTTTCTTCACTCAAGATTGGGTCTCTATGCCAGGTGTTCTGCCGGTGGCTTCAGGAGGTATTCATGTTTGGCATATGCCTGCCTTGACCGAGATCTTTGGAGATGATTCCGTATTACAGTTCGGCGGAGGAACTTTGGGACATCCTTGGGGAAATGCACCCGGTGCGGTAGCTAATAGGGTAGCTTTAGAAGCCTGTGTACAAGCTCGTAATGAAGGGCGGGATCTAGCTACTGAAGGGAATGCAATTATTCGCCAATCTTGCAAATGGAGCCCGGAACTTTCGGCTGCTTGTGAAGTGTGGAAAGAAATCAAATTCGAATTCAAACCGGTGGATACACTGGATAAATAAGGCATGGATAAAGGATAAAGAATGGATAAGAGTCTATAATTCAGTCATTCTTGTTTGTTTTCCTAAGTGTAATTAAAAAAACTCGGCTCAATCTTTTCCTAAAAAAGGGTTGAGCCGAACCCACTAAATCTAAATGAAGAATTACCAAATTGTGCTCTTGACATAAGTCCGTGAGGTATAAGAGTTTTGACATAATTTCGTATGAAACTCTTGACATAGGTGCGCTCCTTAGGTATAGAAAGAGTGGCATAGATTGGTTCTTGAGTGAGATATAAAAAGAGATCTTTAAAATGTAAAATATGTCATCTTGTCACGGTTTGCGCGGTCAAAGTTTCCTCTATTTTGGGAATCCTATAGGTAAGGTAGTTTTCAATTCAATTCATAGGTAGTTTTCCATTCATAAATGAGGTAGCTTTCAATTTGTTTCAATGGATGTAAGTGACTTTTCATAGATGTAAGTGAGTTTCCATAGGTGTAAGTGGCTTTCCATAGATGCTGAATCACTATTCCATTCAATAACTATTCCATCGTCATTTCGAATGAATCTACTTCCAAAATGCGGGTTTATAACCTATTTATTTATGAAACTAGGAATTTGTTTTCAAAGACAAATAGTTTCAGAGTTTTATAGAGGCCCATTGGGTAGATAAAAAAAATGACACTAGTCATATTTATGTTTATGTGAAGTTAAGACTCTTATACCTGGGAGGTTCAGCAAATGACCAAGCACTCGGTTGTAGTTAATATAAGTATTTTGGATCTTTCGGATTTTTTTTTGAACAAAAACACCCTTTTAGTTTCAAGTAGAACACTAGAGGAGTCGAAGGAGATTTGTGATTTTCAGAGAATTGACCGGTACAGGAAGGATTTTCTCCATTTTTCTATTTTTGAGTGAATTATTCGAAGCTTTTTGGAACATTAGTCAGGACAAACTACACGAATTTGAATCGGGAGAATGCTCTTGAGAATTCTCTTATGGAAGGTGCTTCAGATATTCTAAGGACTGCTTCGAAAGATTCTCTTGATCGAATCGAACTTTGTCAAAAACTTTGGACACAATGTGAAGGGTGTGATCACTTAAACTATACAAAATTTTTGAAATCAAACATGTTGTATATTTGTGAACACTGCGGATATCACTTAAAAATGAAGAGTTTAGATCGCATTGACCTGCTGGTCGACAGAGACACTTGGGATCCTTTCGATGAACATATGGTTTCTATAGACATCAATGAGTGGGATTGCACAGATAGTGTCAATAGGAAAAAAAAAACCGGGTTCCACGGGCCGGAATCTTCAGGAGATCCGTCATGACAGGGATTCCGCAGGGGAAGCTCTCGGTCTTCCTTCTTTTGAGGGCGATGACGGAGACCCCGATTCAAGGTAAAACTCTCCTCATCTTTGGAAGAATGGCTTGAATCGGGACTACTGCTGTAATCGGATAGCTCCTCCTGCTGTTCCTGTGTAGATCCGTTGCCTAAAGTCTTGGCATTTGCCTGTAAATCCTTACATACATCCTATTTATATACTAGATACTAGGTCTTTCTTCGAAGAATCTTTCTGAGTCTCCTTCGGAGAATCCTTCTTCTGATCATCCACGGAAGGGTGGCCTTCTTGATTTTGATCGTTTGGGTTTGGATGAGGACTTTTACTTTGAGAATAAGTCTTCTCCTTTGAATTTGAAAAAGGTCAAGTCCTACCCTCCCAAACCAAAGTTGAAATCCAAAAATGGGATATTCTAAAAATGATTTTGTATTGGCTGTTTAGATGGATTTATTATTGGATTCGTATAATCCTATATTCCAGTTTTTCTCGGATTTTGTATAATACATTGCATTTATATAATACTCGGTTACTTTTATGTAGCAATCAAGTTGGTTTACCAAGTCATAGTCATAAAGTTTTTGTTTTTAGCAATAGGTTTGGTTTGTCAAGTAATCATACCTTCTCTACTTTCTGCCAAATTGAAATACCTGAGAGTGGAAGGGCAAAAAGTTATGAAAAGGGTCCTTCTAGAGATGTGTCTGTCCGTAGCAACAAAGACTTATCTTTTGCCTTATATGATTTCTCATTACGTCAAGCTGATACTAGCAGGGATTTATCCATTCGTAGTTTTAATCTTTTGTATCACCAGAAAGTCTTTCGTGAACAAAGCAAACGAACTCTTCGAAAAACTAAGATGGCAAAAGTCATCCATAATAATAATCATGGAAGATTTGGTAATAATGAAGGAGGAAATCAGACAGGACCTTCTGATAATCTTTTTGGCCATCAGAAGAATTGTTTTTCGGATGTTCATAAAGGGAATCGATTTGGATCTCCTATCCCCCCTGATCAGTCTCATTATCCTTTTACTCCTTATTATCCGCCACTTCCGTCTTGGGATCAAATAGATTTCGAGTTCCTTTCTTCTGATTCTGATTTTAATTTGGAAGATGAAGTTTTTCCGAGGAATGCTTATTTTAGGTTCAATCCTGATGAATACGAATTCATTATAGGAGATAAACCTCAACCCTTTGAGGAGAAATCTTCCCAGAAGGAACTTTTGGAAGACAAATCTCAACCTTTTGAGGAGGAAGGTTTTGAAGAGGAAGTCTATGAGGAGGAAGCCTATGAAGACAAACCTTATCAGGATCGTATTGCTTCTTCTCAAAGAGATACAGGTTTAACTGAAGCTATTCAAACAGGCATGGGTAAATTAAACGGTATTACTGTAGCAATTGGCGTTATGGATTTTCAGTTCATAGGAGGGAGTATGGGATCCGTAGTGGGTGAGAAAATAACCCGTTTGATCGAATATGCTGCTAATCGATCTCTACCTCTTATTATTGTGTGTGCTTCTGGTGGAGCGCGCATGCAAGAAGGAATTTTGAGTTTGATGCAAATGGCTAAAATATCGTCGGCTTCATATGATTACCAATGCAATAAAAAGCTATTCTATCTATCAATCCTTACCACCCCTACAACAGGTGGAGTTACAGCCAGTTTTGGTATGTTGGGGGATATTATTATTACTGAACCCGGCGCTTCTATTGCGTTTGCAGGGAAAAGAGTAATTGAACAAACATTAAATATCACAGTTCCGGAAGGTATTCAAGAAGCTGAGTATTTATTCGAGAAGGGTTCATTCGATTCAATCGTACCGCGTAATTCTCTAAAAGCTACTCTTGGTGAGTTATTGCAGCTCCATGGGTTTTTTCCTACTACCTCCATTTTGGATTAGTAATTGGGAATTTTCCACGGGAAACGAAAAATGAATGTTCGTGGGTTTTCAATTCATGAACATTCATTTTCAATTGAGTATGAAATTCATAATATCAGTTTTTAGTCTGATTTTTTATGTTAATATGAATGGATTTGATGTCAATTTCTTATTTTTCTATTTATTTCTATTTATAAGTATGCATTTTTATCTAGATAGGATATCTATCATTGAATAATCCATATTGTGGGGTTCGTGTGGGATTTTGGAATATGAGTTCTTACGCAGTTATACAATATTACATTAGATAGTCATCTATCTGGAAATCAATCGAAAAAAAGATACGAAGTAGATTTATATACTTCGATCTTTTTTCGATTCCACGAATTCTAGTTATAGTCGCAAATAATCCCATTTTTATTCGTGCGGAAATAACTACACTGAATTCTACATTCCTTGCACTTATTCACTACTTAATATTATTTATAATAGATATACTTATCATAAGATATCTTTCCTTATATTATAAGTTATAAGGGGTACAAATAGGAAATCGAGGCATCCATTCTATGACAGATCTTCACTTACCCTCTATTTTTGTGCCTTTAGTAGGTCTAGTATTTCCGGCAATTGCAATGGCTTCTTTATCTCTTCATGTTCAAAAAAATAAGATTGTCTAGATAAGATGAGGACAAAATTTCATCAATTCATTTCCAAACTGGAGGTATTCGTTTAGGTATTTATTTAGTGGAATATAGTGGATATGTGGTTTTCTCTGAATACAAATCAGAGAACTTTTATGCATATAGATACATGATATCCGGGTAAATGTATATATACTATATGGATATAACTAGTCCAAAAATAAGGAATCCATTCCAATGAATCCATTCCATATACCATTCAAAACAGGATGTAAATGTATCTAACCAATTATTTCTAAAGGTTCACAACAAAGTAGCGCTAGTAAATGAGAGTTCTCTTGGGAGCAAGAAACAAAAATCAAACGCACTTGGGTTATTCTCTGAAGAAGAAGAATTCCAATCAAATACAACTGGATCTGAGATAGTATAATATGAACTGGCGATCAGAACATATATGGATAGAACTGATAAGAGGATCTAGAAAAACAAGTTCTTTTTGCTGGACCTGTATTCTTTTTTTTGGTTCGCTGGGATTTGTAGTAGTTGGGACTTCTAGTTATTTTAGTAGAAATCTTATCTCTGTATTTCCCGATCAACAAATCGTTTTTTTTCCGCAAGGAATTGTCATGTCTTTCTATGGGATCGCAGGTCTATTCATTAGCACCTATTTATGGTGCATAATTTCGTGGAATATAGGTAGTGGTTATGATCAATTCGATCGAAAGGAAGGAGTAGTCTCTATTTTTCGTTGGGGATTCCCTGGAAAAAACCGCCGCATATTCCTCCACTTCTTTATGCGAGATATCCAGTCAATCAGAATGGAGGTGAAAGAGGGGATTCTTTCTTCTCGCCGTCTTATTTATATGGGAATCAGAGGCCAGGGAGTCATTCCCTTGACTCGTACTGATGAGAATTGGACTCCACGAGAAATGGAACAAAAAGCTGCGGAATTGGCCTATTTCTTGGGTGTACCAATTGAAATCTTTTGATTTGATTTGAAATGAGCTTTCTCAGCATGAGTGAAGGAACTTGGTGACACCTTTCTCCCCCCTTTTTTTTAATGTAACTCAAGTCTTTTTCTTTAGAATGGTCATTCAAACAAGACATGGTAGACTCGAGTTCTTCGTTCCGTTCTGTTGACGGGCACGTGTATGTCCCATAAACAAAAGCGGGAGGGCATATATGGAAACAAAACAACTATAACTATAGTCATGCCTTATACAAGTTTCAAGTTTGTGCGAGAGATGCTTTTTTTTATGTGTATGGAATCCAACTTAATTTTTTATTGTATACTAGTAAAAAACAAGTATGGATTCATCACATATATCGGAGTTCGAGCATCTCGGTATACGAAATTCCTCCCTTTTGGCCTAAGATTCTGAATGGGTATGGATATGTGAAATACGGCCTAGTAAATTGGATTCATATACCGCCTATTGTATACTTTTTTGTCTCCTTGATCAAAAAGGGATTGGATCTATCATATCCAGTTTATTCCTTATTTTTCTGCCCATTTTGGATCTCATTATCAAGATTATTTATCCATATTCCTCTTTACTGTGGTGCGATATGGTTATATAGTGAAAACTTTTCGAAAGAATTATTATGGGCATCGAGAAGGTTCCTTTATCTAATACTATTTATGATCTCAGGTGCCTTTTTTGAACATTGAAAAAAAAACAACAAATCACGATGGGATTGATCCAAATTTGTCCGATTGGTACACCATACCTGGCAGGAGTATTTGCTTATTCTTCTTTTTTCATATGAAGCAGATCTCTATTCCATTTCTATATTTCTTATAGATTCAAAAAGGAAAGAATTACACAAAAATAGGAAAGAAATCTATGGGTTCGATACCTTGTTATAGAACTCATGCTTCTGCTTCAAAGAAATATTCGATATAGGATCGACGGATGAAGCAAATCCAGTAACAATTCACAGATGAAAAGTGAAAAAAAGAAAGCTTTGACTTCTTTTCCTTATCTTGCATCTATTGTCTTTTTGCCCTGGTGGGTCTCTCTATCATTTAAGAAATGTCTTGAACCTTGGATTACGAATTGGTGCAATACCCAGCAATACGAAACTTTTTTGAATGGTATTCAAGAGAAGAACGTTCTAGAAAGATTCATAGAATTCGAAGAACTGTTACTCTTGGACAAAATCCTAAAGGAATCCAGGGACACATATACAAAAGCTTCCCATAAGAATTCACAAAGAAGCGATGCAATTGGTCAAAACACACAATGAATATCATCTACATCTTATCTTGCATTTCTCAACAAATCTAATATGTTTCTCTATCCTTAGTGGTTATTTTATTCTGCGTAATGAAGAACTTGTCATTCTGAATTCTTGGGTTATGGAATTACTTTATAGCTTCAGTGACACAATCAAAGCTTTTTCCATTCTTTTAGTTACTGATTTATGGATCGGATTTCACTCGCCCCATGGTTGGGAACTCATGATTGGTTCGGTCTACAACGATTTTGGATTGGCTCATAATGATCCAATTATATCCGGTCTTGTTTCCACTTTTCCAGTCATTCTAGATACAATTGTGAAATATTGGATTTTCCATTCTTTAAATCGTATATCTCCTTCACTTGTAGTTATTTATCATTCAATGAATGAATAATTCATTGGATCCCCACCTTCTCATATCAATCAGCTCAAAAGGTTGATGTATACATTACATAAATAAACAAAGCATTTTCATCTTCTTCTTTCAACTTCTACCTCTTTCAACATATTGAAAATGATTCCATTCCAATGGCAGACTCGTGGATAGGGAACTAACTGTATTAACTCTACCTACCCAATTTATTGTAGAAATTCCGGGATCAATGATTGAACCATGCAAAATCCAAATACTCTTTTTGGGATAAAGGAAAAGGAAAAGGAAAAGGAAGAGATGACTCGATCTATTTCCGTATTAATCATTATATATATAATAAGTCATACATCTATCTCAAACGCGTATCCCATTTTTGCGCAGCAGGGTTATGAAAATCCACGTGAAGCAACTGGACGAATTGTATGTGCCAATTGCCATTTAGCTAAGAAACCCGTGGATATTGAAGTTCCACAAGCTGTACTTCCTGATACTGTATTTGAAGCGGTTGTTAGAATCCCTTATGATATGCAACTGAAACAAGTTCTTGCTAATGGGAAAAAAATGGGGGGGTTGAATGTGGGGGCTGTTCTGATTTTACCCGAAGGCTTCGAATTAGCTCCTCCCGATCGTATTTCCCCTGAGATGAAAGAAAAGATAGGCAATCTTTCTTTTCAGAGTTATCATCCCACTCAAAAAAATATTCTTGTGGTAGGCCCCGTTTCTGGTCAAAAATATAGTGAAATTGTCTTTCCTATTCTTTCTCCAGACCCTGCTACGAAAAAAGACGTGCACTTTTTAAAATATCCCATATATGTAGGTGGAAACAGGGGAAGGGGGCAGATTTATCCCGATGGAAGAAAAAGTAACAATACAGTCTATAACGCTTCATCAGCAGGTATAGTAACGAAAATAGTACGTAAAGAAAAGGGTGGATACGAAATCACCATAGCGGATCCATCGGATGGACGTCAAGTGGTTGATATTATACCCTCCGGACCAGAACTTCTTGTTTCAGAAGGTGAATCCATCAAGCTTGATCAACCATTAACAAGTAATCCCAATGTGGGAGGTTTTGGACAGGGAGATGCAGAAATAGTACTTCAAGATTCATTACGTATCCAAGGTCTTTTTTTCTTCTTCGCATCCGTGATTTTGGCACAAATCTTTTTGGTTCTGAAAAAGAAACAGTTTGAAAAGGTTCAATTGTACGAAATGAATTTCTAGATCCAGGATTGTCGTTAAGTGGGGAAAAAGGAAAAGAGGGAATCCCCCCCCCCTTTTTTTCTTTTGGTTGATGCATACATACAAGATGTCAGAACATTCTGTAAAGTCTTTTGTTTTTTTTTTGTTTATATTGTTTTTTGCGTGATGTCTAAAATTTATTACTTGTACCCCATTGCTAGTCATTGATAATAGGTATGTAGAATACAACGCAAAAGAGAAATGAAAGGAAGAAATGCTTCTAAGGGAGTATTTGCAGTCTTTTTCTTCGACCCAAGAAAGAGGGTAAAAAGAACCTCTTTCTTGGGCCAAAATTTGATAAAAAGGATTCTGCCTCCTCTTTGTTATAGATTTCCATTCCTATTTTATTTTCCCGGTATATCATGACTCCATTCACTTCAAATAAAAAAAAGACTACGATTGGAATGTTCTGATTGAGAAATTGCTTTTTACGCATAGTAAAATCTTTATTTGTTATCTCATCGCAATTGAAATTGTATAGGGCCATTCATTCGTATAATATAAAAAGGCTTTGCAGAATATATCATCTAAAAAAAATCAATATTATATGAAATAATAGGAAAGTTTATATGTACATCAATAGACTCAATTCCTAAAAAGCAAAGAGCATGAAAAAAGGAATAGATTTTTTTTAACCATCACATCAGACACATCAGAGTAAAGGATTTGCTTTCTTTTTCGCTTTTTTTGTGAGATGGATCAAACCCTCATCCTATAACCTATAAGAATAAGAACTCAGTAGACCTTACCTTTTTAGTATCGATCATCTCGTTCCAAAGGTAAGATCCGCTGAGTTCTTACTTTTGCGTGTCTACAATACAGTTTCTACAGGGATGAGCCCAATCCGGAATATGAACCGTAA